GACTCCACTAAAAAAAGGGGCCGAGCTTTCTTATGGTATCTTTATGGATATTGAATAAACCCGAGGTTTTCTTCTTGATTCTTTTTTTCTTTTCGACATCTACACTTTTTTTATTCTCTAGGTAGGTTATCTATGAAATGCCAATCCAACACAAGTTCTTATTATTTTATAATAAAAATATTATTTTTTTTCTCAACGTTCATATTGACAATAGTGTATTGAAAAAATATAATTGATCGTGGATAAATAGATCTATTTATCCACGCCCTATAAGTTTTTTTTTACTTTACTTCATGTAAGCGATAGGTTCCTTAAATTCTCTGGGATATATTTCATTTATCTTATCCGGGAATTTTTCAGATTTTCATTATAGCTATAGCTGTTCATTTTTATGTTCATAATTGACTATAAAAAAATGTTTTTGATGGGGTTGTGCAATCCAATCTCTCTTTTTTTTTTCGGTCGTATCTACACACCATAATTCTATTTTTGGGTTGCTAACTCAACGGTAGAGTACTCGGCTTTTAAGTGCGGCTAAAATCTTTTACACATTTGGATGAAGGAACGGATTCGTCCATACCGTTGGTAGAGTTTGTAAGACCCCGACTGATCCTGAGAGGGAACGAATGGAAAAAACAGCATGTCGTATAAATGAATAACTCATATCATAAATAAATAACTTTAAGATAGAGTACTTAACCCTTACGGGATCGGTACAAAATATTTGTTTAGTTTGTTAGAGTTTTAATTCTTAGAGCGGTACAAAAAATAAATTATGGTTGGATCGAGTGAATAAATGGATAGAGCCAAAAAGCTCCAATTATAGGGAAACAAAAAGAGCAACGAGCTTCGGTTCTTAATTCGAATAATTACCAATTACCCGATCTAATTATACGTTAGAAATATATTAGTCCCTGGGGCGGGCAAAGGTTATGAAATCACTTTAATAAGTGGATTCTTCACTTTTTTTTTGAATCCTAACTATTCTATTAATTATATCCCTGTGCGGGGACGAATGTGTAAAAGAAACAGTATATTGAGAAATATAATTCTAAAGTCAAAAGAGCGATCGGGTTGCAAAAATAAAGGATTTCTAAACATCTTCGGTATCTTATAACGAACAAGAACCAATCGGATGGAAAAAGAGAGAATCCATGGATTAATCATTTCCAAGGTATCTTTTCTTACTATGATACCTTGATACCTTGTTTTGACTGTATCGTACCTATGTATCGTATCATTTGATGACCCAAGAAATCCCCGGTTTTGGTTCAAATCGAATTTCAAATGGAGGAATTACAAGGCTATTTAAAGATAGATAGATCGCGAGAACGGGACTTCCTATACCCACTTCTCTTTCAGGAATACATTTATGCACTTGCTCATGATCATGGGTTAAATAAATCGATTCTTTATGAGCCTATGGAAAATTTAGGTTATGACAAAAAATATAGTTTTTTAATTGTTAAACGTTTAATTACTCGAATGTATCAACAGAAGCATTTGATTATTTTTACGAATGATTCTAATCCAAATTTTTTTTTCGGGCATAATAAAAATTTGGATTCTCAAATGATATCAGAGGGGGTTGCAGTCATTGTGGAACTTCCATTCTCACTGCGATTAGTATCTTCCCCAGAAAGTAAAGAAATAGACAAATCTATGACTACTTTACGATCAATTCATTCCATATTTCCCTTTTTAGAGGATAAATTATTACATTTAAATCATGTATTAGATATACTAATACCCTACCCTATCCATCTGGAACTATTGGTTCAAACCCTTCGCTCTTGGATACAAGATGCTCCCTTTTTGCACTTATTGAGATTCTTTCTCTACAAGTATCATAATTGGAATAGTCTTATTACTCAAAAAACGAAAATGATTCTCTTTTTTTCAAAAGAGAATCAAAGATTTTTCCTGTTCCTATATAATTTTCATGTATATGAATCGGAATCCATATTTGTTTTTCTCCGTAAACAATCTTATCATTTACGATCAACGTCTTCTAGAGCTTTTCTTGATCGAACACATTTTTATAGAAAAATAGAACATTTTTTAGTGGATTTTCGTAATGATTTTCATACTATCCTATGGTTGTTCAAGGATCCTTTCATACAGTATTTCAGATTTCAAGGAAAATCCATTTTGTCTTCAAAAGGAACCCCTCTTCTGATGAAGAAATGGAAATATTACCTTGTAAATTTATGGGAATGTCATTTTTACTTTTGGTCTCAACCGGATAGGATTCATATAAACCAATTATCCAATCATTTTATCGATTTTCTGGGTTATCTTTCAAGTGTACGACCAACTCCTTCAGCAGTAAGGAGTCAAATGTTAGAAAAGTCATTTATTATAGATATTGTTATTAAAAAGTTTGATACTATAGTTCCAATTATTCCTTTGATTGGATCATTGGCTAAAGCGAAATTTTGTAACTTTTCAGGACATCCCATTAGTAAGCCTGCTTGGGCGGATTCATCAGATTCTGATA